AAATTTCTTATCCCATCGGAAGGATATCATCTCATAATTATCTATGACTGTTTATGTCTCTAGCATGACCACTTGATTAAATGTGGAGGGAAGTGGGATAAATGGCCGATACTACTGGAAGGATTCCTCTTTGGATAATAGGTACTGTAACTGGTATTCCTGTGATCGGTTTAATAGGCATTTTCTTTTATGGTTCATATTCTGGATTGGGTTCATCCTTGTAGTAATCGGAATCGGATGAACTGAGTTGTAGACATGAAAGTGTAAGAACTCAACGGGACCCCTACGTTTTTCTCTGTCTGATTCGAGGGGGTCCCGTTGAGTTCTTAATAATCATAATACTTTATCCGGTTAAATCACAAAATAGATTATCTTTTTCGGATATTTGAAATATTTCACAAAACCTCTTTAGACTTTTTTTATGGTCTTTTTGAAAAAGAAACCTCATTAATTCAGAACATTTGTTCCTTGATATACTTTACAAAGTTATAAGAAAGAAGAAATAGATCGATTTTTTTTCTTTTCCTGAATGATTTTATATTTTCTAAATGATTTTATATTTTCTATATTTCTGTCGATACAATATCATGCGAAATTTGCTATACTATCTATACAAATAGAACTCTACTAATACTATACTATATAGAACTGTACTAATAGAATCTTACTCTATTTTTATTTTTTTTTAGAAGTTGATTGAAGAAGTTCTATTTGCTCAAAGGACTTCCCCTTTTTTGTTTGTCCACTACTATTTCTATGATGTACTAATTATATGATGTACTAAATGGAATTTCTTTTTACGTAAAAAGAATTTTATAAGTATAAAATCAAAAAGGAGATTGTGAGAAACCGGGCAAACTATGAATATGAATCTTTTACGAGTCAAATCAAGAATCATTATTATTTCGACACAAAAAAGGGATGTGAAAGTTCCTTTTCTTGTGTCGAAGACTAGGAAGACGAATAGAATAATACCTCCTAGAATCCCTAGTTTGGTTGATTTTCCCTTTTCTTTTCCACTTACTTTTTTTGTGCTCAATATCTAGTCGAATTGGATTCTATTAGAATAGAAAAACAATTGATACATTCGATGACAGTGAAATTTAGCAAGAGTGACATAATTACACCGTAAAGAAAAATTGAAAAATGGAGGGATTATTGGTTGATAAATTCGTAGATCTAGAAATTCATTTCGGACAATTGAACTTTCTCGAACTGTTTCTTTTTAAGAACTAAAAAGATTTGTGCCAAAATAATAGATGCCAAGAAGACCAAAAGGCCTTGGACACGTAATGGGTCTTGAAGTACTATTTCCGCATCCCCTTGACCAAATCCACCCACATTAGGATTACTCGTTAATGGTTGATCCAGTTTGATAGATTCGCCTTCTGAAACAAGAAGTTCCGGTCCTGGAGGTATACTATCAATCACTTGGCGTCCCTCTGACGCATCCGTTATAGTTATTTCATATCCCCCTTTTTCTTTTCGTATGATTTTGCTTACTAGACCTGCTGCTGTAGCATTATAAACCGTATTGTTACTTTTGCTCCCGTCGGGATAAATCTGACCCCTTCCTCGGTTTCCGCCTACGTATATGGGATATTTTAAGAAGTGAACATCCTTCCTAGTAGCGGGATCAGGAGAAAGAATAGGAAAGGTTATTTCACTATATTTCTGACCAGGAACAGGACCTATCACAAGAATATTTTTTTTAGTGGGTCGATAATTCTGAAAAGACAGATTACCTATCCTTTCTTTCATCTCTGGCGAAATACGATCAGCAGGGGCTAATTCAAACCCCTCGGGTAAAATCAGAACAGCCCCCACATTCAAAGCTCCCTTTTTACCATTAGCAAGAACTTGTTTCAGTTGCATATCATAAGGAATTCGAACAACTGCTTCAAATACAGTATCAGGAAGTACCGCTTGTGGAACCTCAATATCCACAGGCTTATTAGCTAAATGACAATTCGCACATACAATACGGCCGGTTGCTTCGCGCGGATTTTCATAACCCTGCTGTGCAAAAATGGGATATGCGTTTGAAATCCCCGCCCGAGTTATTATATATATCATGAGCGATACGTAAATTGAACGAGTAATCTCTTCCTTTATCCAAGAAAAGGTCTTTCTAGTTTGCATGGTCCAATCATTGATCCCAAAATTTTTACAATAAAATTAGGTGGGTCGCTAGTATACTTCCCTATCCACGATGCTGCTATTTACTGAAGAATTTTTACTAAAATATAGGAAAAGTTCGAAAGAAATCTCTTAGATGTATAGAAAAAAGAGGATTTTGAATGTTTTGCTTATGTACAAATCTAATTGGGTCGGTATTTTTCAGTCATTCATTGAATGATAAATCACTACAAGTGACGGAGATACACGATTTAAATAACGGAAGATCCAATATTTTATAATTGTATCGACAATGACCGGAAAGGTAGAAACAAGGCCAGATATAATTTGATCATTATGAGCAAATCCAAAATCTTTGTAGACAGAGCCAATCATTAGTTCCCAACCGTGGGGTGAATGGAATCCTATACACAAATCGGTTAATAAAAGAATAGACAAAGCTTTTATTGTGTCACTTAAGTTATATAGGAATTCTTGAACCCAAGAATTCAAAATAATAAGTTCTTCGTTACCTAGAATAGAATAGACAGTTAGAATAACGAAAGAGATTATATTTCTCAAAAAGTTCAAAATCGTATGGATACGATCCTCATTGTACACCTTTATCAATTGGATCGTTTCTTTGTGAATTCCGATACGAAACTTTTGTAGATGTGTTTCCGGGTATTCCTTTATGATTTCGTTCAAAAAAAAGAGGTCCTCTAATTCTATGAATTTTTCTAGAATACTCTTTTCTTGAATATCATTTAAAAAAGTTTCAGATTTACTAGTATTCCACCAATTAATAACCCAAGATTCCAGACTTTTTTTAAATGAAAAGGAGATCCACCAGGGCAAAAAGACTATAGATGTAAGATATAGAAGGGAAATTAATGCTTTTTTTTTTCATTTTTTGGTCTTTGAATTTGTAATGAACCCACTTCATTCGTCAACTTTAACTTTATAGGATTTAAAATTTCTATCAAACATAAGTTCTATTACAAGGCCTGCAAGCTATGAACCTATTACCTGTTTTTTATTTGTGAGTCAGGGGTTAGTCCTTAGAATTTAGAAAAAATACAGAAAAAGCATACCAATAAAAAAGAGCACATGAATGAAAAAAAATTGTTTCCGGAAATCTCAATTGTTCAAATTGGAAGTAATTCCCTCGTTTCAATGAATGCCCGAAGAACCACTTCAAATTCCGATTTCGAGATGAAAGAATTCCTTTGTATCAAAATAACAAATATTTCGACAAAAAATTCGCCAATTGACCATAGTCTACAAGACTAATTGAACTAATTGAAAGGGATTTCGAAAGAATATTTTGACATGATGATCAAAAATGAGTGGCAAAAGCAAAATAAGACGGAAAGGTTTTCGTTCAAAGTTATCATTATAAGTGGCCCGAGTGGTCCAAACTTTTGCTCATTTAGGAATACAAAAAAGGGAAAAAAGAAACGTTGATTGGCGAAAAAAGGGGAAATTCTTTACAAGATATGATCTATTGATATCTAACACATCAATTTCCAATATTGAAAAGAAAAAGAGAATTTCTTTATTCTAGATCTTATTCCGAACTGTTTTATTTTCTTGATCTATGAGATCAGTCTATTATTTCAATTTTTTACTTGTTACTGAATTTACATACGCATAAAAATTTTTCGGACAAAAAAACTTTGTTTTCGAATTGTTCCGTATATATTTTTTTGTTCATCAGTATTAGTATTGTGAAGAAATTTGAGTTTAAAGTTAAATTTTGCTATAGCAAAATTTAACTTTTGGATTTTTTGGCTCTTACTAAGAGATTGGTACACGCAAGAAATAGGCCAATTCCGCAGCTTTTTGCTCAATTTCTTGTGGAGTCAAATTCTCATCAGTACGAGTCAAAGGAACGGCTCCCTGGCCTCTGATTTCCATATAAAGGACACGCCTAGCAGAAATACCCTCTTTATCTTCTATTCTGATAGACTGAATATCTTTCATAAGGAATCGGAGTAGGATGCGACGATTTTTTCCAGGGAATCCCCAACGAAAAATACACACTACTCCCTCTTTTCTATCGAATTGATCATAACCACTACCGACATTCCACGAAATTGTACACCACAAATAAGAACTAATAAATAGACCAGCAATCCCATAGAAAGACATTACGAGCCCTTGTGGAAAAAAAATTATTTGCTGAAACGGAAAGAAAGATATCAAATTTCTGCCAAGGTAACTGGAAATTCCAACCAACAAAAACCCCACTGAACCTAAAAAAAGTATTAAGGCCCAGGAAAAATTATTTATTTTTCGAGACCCCGCTATAAATTCTATCCATATATGTTTTGATCGCCAATTCATAATCGATCCAGTTGCGTTTTATTGGAAGTGGGAGACTAGCCCAACAGAATTTGACTTTACTTTTATTGTTTCAAAAGTAACTTTCATCAACTCGCACTATTCTGATGTGAATGTGAATCTTTAGGAAGAATTCATCGAATTCCTTAGATCTAAGAGCCTTTTCATATGATCTGCTATCTACACACATATGGATCCATTGGCTTTGTCAGGCATTCACTCCAATTCTTTTTTCAAACAGGTCATTTACTTATATAGCACATTTACGTCTGCAAAAGAACCCTTTCCTCTTTGTTTGAAAAAAAACCACATGTTATACCATATTATATTATATTAAATAGATATCTATGTTATGATCCAAGTCTAAATCTTGAAAAACTAAAAATAGATGATATTTACTTCCATCGAATCTAAAAAATCTTGTTTTTTTGAACATAAAGAAATAAAGAAGTCATCGCAATTGCCGGAAATACTAAGCCTACTAAAGGCACAAAAATAGAAGGTAAGTTGTTAAGAATTATCATAGAATGGGCGCCTCGATTTAATATTTGTACCTGTTATTTATATTGTTAGAAAGATATCTTATAATCATTATAATTCCTATATACATTATATATAGTATTTATAAGTGAGTATATATATAATAAAATACTAAGCAGTGTAGAACTAAGTAAATGGGCCTATTCATTTTTCTACCTGAACTATATATATGATAATCCACTTGTTTGTTATTCTTTTCTTTTTCTTATTTTATAACTTAAATAAATCAAGAGTTTTTTCTACTCCCGAGAAATTTTTTTATTATTTAGCTTGCTTCGTAGAAGAAAGAATTCAATCTTATCTCTTGTTGATAGGGCTTAGAAATCAGAAAATATCGGTAAAAAAAATTATCTGCATAATTCTTTCTACAATTTACGCTTATGTCACAAAAAATTCACTCTTCGAATTTTATTTTGCTTTTGATTTCACTAACTGAATACTTGTTAGCTAAAAAACTAGTTGAACTTTAATTTTTTTTTTAATAAAAATTAATTTAATTAATTTAAAGCTATACTTGATTTATGATTCAAAGGAAAGAAAGCGTGCAGCTGAAATAACTCATTCAGAACGCCCTTTAAAAGATTACGGGGTACGATTAGATCGAATAAGCCCTTTTGGAATAAAAATTCGGCCGCTTGTGAACCTTCAAGTACTGTCTTATTCGATGTTTGTTCAATTACTCTTTTACCTGCAAATGCAACGTAGGCGTTGGGTTCAGCAATAATGATATCCCCCAACATACCAAAACTGGCTGTCACTCCACCTGTTGTAGGAGATGTAAGGATTGAAACATAAAATAACTTTTTATTCGATTGATAATCAGATAAAGCGGAAGATATTTTAGCCATTTGCATCAAGCTTACACTTCCTTCTTGCATGCGTGCTCCTCCGGAAGCACACACGAGAATAAGAGGTAAAAATTTATTGGCGGCATACTCGATCAAACGAGTGATTTTCTCACCAACTACGGATCCCATACTACCCCCCATAAACTGAAAATCCATAACCCCAACTGCTACGGGAATGCCATTTAGCTGACCGGTGCCTGTTTGAACAGTGTCGGTTAATCCTGTCTTTCTTTGATAAGAATCAATACGATTCTTATAAGGTTCTTCCTCTGAATGAAATTCAATGGGATCCAGAGATACCATATCTTCATCCATAGGATCCCAAGTGCCAGGATCAATCAAGAGTTCAATTCTATCTGAACTACTCATTTTCAAATGATATCCACATTGTTCACAAATATTCATTCTTGACTTCAATTTTTTTTTATAATTTAATCCATAGCAAATTTCGCATTGAATCCACAAATGCCTGTATTTTTGAGTTACATCGAGATCATTCAAACTTTCTCTTATAGTTAAATCGCTACCGTTCGTACTAGTTCTTAGACCAGAATTCTCGTTTTCACTACTATTTCCACTTTCACCACAAATGTAACTATAAATGTAACTTTCACTGTAATTTTCACCACCACTTAAAATATAACTATCAATACATATTTGAGAACGAAGATAACTGTCAATGCAACTATTGATGTAATTATTCCAACTAAATTTCGTATCATATATATAATGATCATAGTCAGAGTCGTAACTCCTAGACCCAGTATTCAGATAACTAGAATTCCAATAACTAAAAGAAGAACTTTCCATTTCTAGTTCACTCAGAAAAACATGATCATTGTCCAGCTCAAAAATCTCAAAAACTTGATTTTCCATATCAAAATAGATGGAATAACTGCCCCTGTTACTATCCCTAACTAAAAAAGTGCCATCCGCGCCGAAATTCCGAATGTCCCTAATGTCGACTAAATTATCAACATTACTGTAACTAGAACTGTCCCTATTACTCCAACTTTGGATGTTTTTATCTGTATCATTTCTAATGGGGTCTTCACTTACACTGGTATTTTCAAGGGGACCAAGACTATCCGTTAATTTACTTAGCCTACACTTGTATTCTAACTCCACGTTGGATAACATCGAATTGAACCACCTTTTTTTCATAGAACTTTCTTGCCGCTATTTACATCAAAATAAATGGATGAATAGTCATTCAATGAAAAATCGTTTGAATATCGCATTTTCTCTCACAAAATGCATATATCTAATATCCAATCACTCGGATTATTAACTAAAAAGAAGTGTAAGAGGTAGGTATTGATTCTCTTTTGCTTTTGTAAGAGCAAGAACCCGGGGCGGGGTATTTTGATTATGATGATTCTGATGAAACAATGTTTTCAATTCTTTTTATAATAATTCAAAATAGAATTATCTATTTTGAAAAAAAAAAATAGAATTCTATAACCATTCAATTTTTTATTTGAATATTTTTTTCAATATAGAATAGGAATTTTTCATGTTGTGTAAAATTCACATCGAGAAAATAAAATTTTCTTTTCTACTAGGAAGAACATTTTTCGTAAAATCTCGTCTATTTTTACGTTTCTATTGCAACACGGAAAAAGGGCAATATACAGGATGGGTAAAA